TATGGTGGCCACTTTCTCGATCAAAAAAAAGATGACCAGCAGTGATATAGATATGTGTATATACAGCGGATTTCTTTTTTGATGCTTCTTCATATTCTAGAGTTCCCATCAATCTCATGATAGGTACCCGAAGATGAATATTGAACTTCGATGGGAACTTCTCTTGATCCAATAACACGTTGATCTAATCTCATCGAAGCGGGACTATCTAAATGGATTCGTTTTCGACGATAAGCTCCAAGCGCTTGCTATGCCGGCTATAGTAGGAACTAGAAAAACGGGGTTCATTATCTTTCGTGTACTGTTTAAGCAGTGATTATTGTAATGTCAACTCTTTCTTTTTGAGAGTTTCCGCAATGAAATGTATTCTACCTATTTGTCCAGCAAAAAGACCTCGTGCTACGGTTAGCACCCCATGGTTCAGACTCTTGAGGAGTCCAAGAAGCATATCTTGAGTTGGTATAGAAATGGCAGCTCCAATACCAATAGCTGGAGACAGGAGATTCATATGAGAGAACATAAGTAAACGAGCCTCGGCTTGAGCTGGATAAAGGTACATGAACAGCCGCCCGTCCATTTCCATCAAAGTCTGCGCGCATTAAAGCCTTGACAAACTCATGGGTGTAAACAAATAGCACGTCCCTCCACGCCTCAAATAGGCCGAGCCGGTTGAAATGCCTGTCTTCCTAATCTATGCGCACAGGGTGGGTGCTCTATTCAGCAATACAGGATGGCCCTGCATAACTTCTTGAAGTCTTTCCCATACAATCCGGAACGGCGCGCGCTTCTTTGTCATTCTTGGGGCATCGCATCGCGAATTTGACTTTGAGCAATCCCTATGTGAGAAGCAACATGTTGTCTGATTAGACCACGAATGACAAATGTCTGGAAAAGCTCTCTTGCTATTTCTCGAGGTCATCCACATTGATGTCATGAAAGTGAAGGGCCCACAACAATAACGGAACGTCCCATTGAGAAGAATCGACTCGTTTACCAAGCAGAGTCTCCCTCAATCTTCCCTCTTTGCGCCCGCCTTCAATGACATCTGAAAAGGACTTGTCAACTTTCTTATGACCGTCCCTCATTGGTTGTCCGCGAATCCCATTATCCAGAAGCGTATCCACGGCCGGCTTCTTGTACCAACTTTTCCTGACACATGACTCATTCCCCTGGCGTAGATCTACTTGTTGTTAAGAAATCCGTCAGAGTCTTCTTACGATCAAGAACTCGTCTATAGAGTTCGTTAATATCCGAGCTCATTAGTTGACCCCCCTCTATCTGAATGATTGGTCTGAACTCGGGGCGGGGGGAAGAACTGGTAATAGGCACAAAACCATCCATTCTGAGCGTGCGTTTCTACGCCAAGCCGCCCAATTTGGTGAGTATCGGTATAAACGGAAAATGTTGAGCTCATTCTTCTGTGGCACGGCACATTGGAAGCGTCTAACCACAAAATCAACCCTTTCTTTTATGAATAGGGCATGGCACGGCTAGCGCGCAATCATCCGGTTTCAGATTTGTTTTTGTCTATCTTCCCATGCGCCCCATATACGCCAGCGGATTCCTCGTTTCCTCATTATTTCCACTCTACCATTGGGTTGCACCGGGTTATGCGGGCAACAAACATAATGATCCATAATCATTCGCAAATCTCAATCGGATCATTGTTCTCTGATAGCGCCAGCCCCCGCTTTCTCGATTTCGAAAGATCTCGAAGCCTTGAGTAGTCAAAAAAAGTGGGATGCTGTATTTCCAAGATTGGATTTCATATATCTGACAAGTCAACCTCGTCATCGTCATCAAGTTGGTTTTTGAGCTATGGGCCTAGCAAAAGACAAATTGAGATAGGTTCCTATGGACAAAATCGGACGTCAGGGTTTCTTCTCATCCGGCTTAAGTAGTTACAACAAATCAAGAAAGGTGGCGTGGCATGTGGCAGCACATTCCTTCTTTTTTTTTGCAGTAACACATGATCTTTCATGTTTGTAGTTCGGGAAAACCCCACAAAAAACTACTCCTTACTCAAGTGACCTGTGAGGGTCAACCAAGATCTAATATATATGGATTTCTGATAATATCTATATGGAGAATTGAGATATATATGGATTGATGAATTTTGAGTTTGACTTGAACTTGATGAATCACTTATTCACTTACAACATCAATGAAATGTTCAATTCCTGAGTAGTCTACTTCCCCTCGAATGATGGGATCGCCTTAAAGCGCGGAAGACTTTGGAACGAATCTACAGGGATTGACTTGTCTATATTGACTTGTCTATATCTTGTTCGATTTGATCCTTGAGGTCTCCCTCGCTGGTTATACGATGATCTTCCTTGAAGTCTATATGCGATGGATAGACTCCTGTCACCATATCAGATTCTCTTTGTTTGATATTGACTGACTTGAACAGAAGATCTCTATGATTTTTTGAAAGAAGAATTCCACAACAAAGTGTTGGTTTTTTGAACGAGGTATATCTAGCCATTCCTATTTACTTCTGACCGAATCGACCATGGATCAATTCATGCCATCCCCTTTTTTCTCACGCACATTTGGAAGTCTTTCTTTCTTGTATGAAATACGCGCGCCCATACACCCAGAATTCTGAGCTTCATGTTACTCCTATCAAGATACATGTCAGAGTGAGGGGCACCCCAATCAGATTTCATGGGATGACAGTTTATCAGCTTATACCAATAGTCTACTAGGCGCACAAATGCGCGCGCCCCAATTTCGATCAAATCACACATCGCAGTATACTAGACCCTCTCATTCCGCCCGCCCTGGCAGGGGTTGATCTCAAAGATTCGCGATATAACGCCGGAAGACGCTTCAAATACCACACATGAGTCACTGGACATGCAAGTTTGATGTATCCCATTTGATATCTTCGTATCCGAGAATCAACAAATTCAACCCCCCCCACATTGAAAGCATAACTCATCACAAAATTTCGTGTCTTTCTTTTGCGCTTGATACATAACCGATCACTCGAGAATTTCCACAAGCACAAATTCCACTTTTGATAGGCCCAAAGATTCTTTCACAAAACAATCCGCACATCTTTTGAACGCCGGTTTCTTTGTTTTGTAAGAAAAAGTCTAGGGTTTTGTGACCTCTCCAACAACTTCCCCGGTCTCATTTTGTTGGCCCAAGCACTGATTTGTTGAGGAGAGACTGGTCCAAAGAGTGCCGCGTAGATCAGGGTTGTTGATGTCTATACCGGTCGATCCGATCATAGAATATCAATTATGATTGATTAAGATCAAGCTTCCTTCCTCTTCATCCGTTTTTCTCAGATACAAGGAAATGATTCAGTGACAGAGCCAAAGATCGTAGTTCTCGAACGAGCAATCGAAAAGATTATGGAGCATCCTCAGGGCTAGGTATTGTTCCTCCAACGATTGTAGTACCAAGCACTGGTATACTGAGTGTCAGCGAGCTCTAATATGAGAAGATTGAGAAGTCAGCATCTCTTGTCAAATGTGGGCAACACCAAATCCCTCTCAAGTGCCCCCCAAACTTCCATTTCTCCCACTCGCTGTCCCCCCTGCTTCGCTCTTCCCCTAAGGGGTTGTTGTGTCACAAGTGCATAATGTCCGCTAGAACTGGATTTGATCATCAACTTTTGGTATCTCATTCATTTCATAATATCAGACTTTCCTATGAAAACAGGTTGAGCATCAGACTTGAGTGTGGGAACCCCCGTTCTTCCATCAAAGATCCTGCTTTTTCCCGGATACTCGGGTTCAAAGACCCATGGATTTGTTGTTTGCTTACTAGCCTCGTCTCATTCGGAAAACACTAGTTTTCGCCTCTTGCTCGTATCTCTCATCAAAGGGGCCCCGGGCGGGCGCTATTCTATTCACAGGGCTCACAGGGCCGGGCTCTATAATGTGCACATTTCTGTTGCCGCAGATCTCCTGCTAACCCGAGCGAGCATTCAAATCATTGTCCCACATTCATTCGTGAAGGTACTCCGGCATGGATTGAAGACCATATCCACGGGTGTTCCATCTTGCAAATAGGGCATATCTTGCCTAGGTCAAACGGAACGCAGGAAAGAAGACCCTTCTTCCCATGCCTTCCAGCGGCCGTCCGTCCTACTTTCTCACCTACTTTGATCTCGCGTTTCTGTGAAATAGATATACGAAGAATTTCTGGATTCTCACTCGAACCCCCTTTTTTCTGGATCCATCTCACATCAAGAACCCGACCCCTTCCCCCGTGTCACATTTGAGGCGCGAAGCGCAGTGGATACCTGAATCCCGAGTATGGCTCGTCAGAATCTTCCTCTGGGGCGCGCATATGAGGATTCGTTCGCTATCTGAGGTGTGAATTGACCTACTCAAATCTCGCCTGTTTCTACCTGTGACAAGATCCCAACATCACAATGACATTTCTGTCTCAATTTCGGAGTCAATGATCTTCTAAATGAGGTCTTTCCTTATCTTTCGGGACCTTGACTTGTTATGTTATATGAGTCTGAATTTCAGATTTCCGTATGTTCAAATCAGTATCAATATCATTCTATACCAAACGTTCCAATATCATTATATACCTGCCGTACCGCGTCTTCAAAATTGTAGCCTTCCCAGCGCATATAAGCTACTAATCTGTTTTTTCCCAAAGCGAGTTCCCCACCACTTGTTCACTATCGCCGCGCCATCTGCTCAAATTTGTGACACCCTTTTTCATGTATTTACCTAGAGGAGCCCGGGGTTTTTGGTGCATACAAGTGGATCTTTTTGTTGGAACGTTGATACATAACGGCATGGAATGCTGATAGTCTTCCCATTACTTGATCAAATCTCACGCCGCCACGCCGCCCAATTTGGTGAGTATCGGTATAAACGATCTTTCCCTTGTACTATAGATATAGAAGTCACAGTGGATTCTGGGTTGATTCCAAATCTACCATCAAGACTCTTCATTAAGATTTGAGAAAGATATGACAATTCTCAATCAATTCTTCTCACGCATGTTGCCGCTTTGAT